GAATTACAAATAAATGTGCAAAAAGAATTGAATTCTGTGAACAGAAAACTTAACATTGCTATCACAAGAGTTGCAAAACCTTATGGACAACCTAATATTCTTGCAGAATTTATAGCCGGACAATTAAAGAATAGAGTTTCATTTCGAAAGGCAATGAAAAAAGCTATTGAATTAACCGAACAAGCGGATACAAAAGGAATTCAAGTACAAATTGCCGGGCGTATCGACGGAAAAGAAATTGCACGTGTCGAATGGATCAGAGAAGGTAGGGTTCCCCTACAAACCATTCGAGCTAAAATTGATTATTGTTCCTATACAGTTCGAACTATCTATGGGGCATTAGGAATCAAAATTTGGATATTTACAGACGAGGAATAATGGTTCTTTTGTTGTCTTTCTGTTCCATCCATCCGGCAATTGAATAAAAAATAACAAACTCGTTCATTTTTTAGATTCAATAAAAAAAAATGAGAAATTTTAGAATTCTATAGGGTTGAATAACAATTCGATTGACTCCATATAATTGCTATGCTTAGTGTGTGACTCGTTGGTTTGGTTAGGATTTAAAAGCAAAGGACCGTTGCCTAGTGTGAACTTAACTATATAACCAATAACCAGCTCATTGCTTCGTATTATCTGGATCCAAGGAACCAGTCACTATATGATGTATCGATCGTATTGTTGTAGCAACTGAAATCTTTTTTACAGAAAAGAAAAATCAATCAGATTATAAGGTTGTGAAGAAAAAACAAAGGGATATAGATAGATGGAAGGATGAGAGAAAGAAAGAAAAAGAATAGCAATGATATATGATTCCAATATGTATGGTCTATGAACTATCTCATAAAAGGCAGTGTAATAAAGCATTAAATTAATATTTATTCGTCCATAATTAATAATTAGATGAATACAATTAATTCATAAGAAAAATAAAAATAATAAAGAGCATCGAGTCAATAAAGACTGAGGAGATTGATTCAGGAACCCATTTTTGTTTTATTAGGAGCTCCGTTGCAAAGTTCGGGCCTAGCCATTAATCGAGAAGCGATGGGAACGACAGAACCTGTGACTGCGGAAGATTCCCTTGAAAAGAATGCTAATGATTCATTGGGTGGGATGGCGGAACGAGCCAAGAACCAATTCATTTATTATGAGAGAGAGGTCATGAGATGCCTCTACGAATGAAAGGGATGTTCAAAGAGCAAATATTCGCCCGCGAAAGCCTTAAATTGGATTGCTAAATTTTTGGTGATTCAATAAAGGTAAGACGATTAATTAAAAAGACAATTATACATTATATTATTATAATTTGATATTTAATTTACGAGCAACATTTTTGAATTCCTACGGGACAGATTAGAGCTCAACAAATTCCATGATTCGGTGTATTATTCATTAAATAATATATCTGTAATATTCTTTAATTGTTTCATTCGCGAGGAGCTGGATGAGAAGAAACTCTCATGTCCGGTTCTGCAGTAGAGATGGCATTGAGAAACAACCATCAACTATAACCCAAAAAGAACCAGATTTCGTAAACAACATAGAGGAAGAATGAAGGGAATATCTTATCGAGGCAATCGAATTTGTTTTGGCGGATACGCCCTTCAGGCACTTGAGCCCGCCTGGATCACATCTAGACAAATAGAAGCGGGGCGACGAGCCATGACACGATATGCGCGCCGTGGTGGAAAAATATGGGTACGTATATTTCCAGACAAACCTGTTACAGTAAGACCTACCGAAACACGTATGGGTTCGGGGAAAGGATCTCCCGAATATTGGGTATCCGTCGTTAAACCGGGTCGAATACTTTATGAAATGGGCGGAGTATCAGAAATTGTAGCCAGAGAAGCTATTTCTATAGCTGCGTCCAAAATGCCTATACGAACTCAATTCGTTATTGCGGGATAGGGATGTGGGACGAAAGGAAAGGGGCCCTTGTGATGAAAAAAACCGCAGTTTATTTATATTTATTTCTGGACAAATAATATTTCTTCTTTTTTTCTTCGCCTTTTGCTTTGAATTGAAAGAAAAAAAGATAAAAAAATAATGATATGATTCAACCTCAGACCTATTTAAATGTAGCAGATAACAGCGGGGCTAGAGAATTAATGTGTATTCGAATCATAGGAGCTAGTAATCGCCGATATGCTCATATTGGTGACGTTATTGTTGCTGTAATCAAAGAAGCAGTGCCCAATATGCCTCTACAAAGATCAGAAGTGATCAGAGCTGTAATTGTACGTACATGTAAAGAACTCAAACGTGACAATGGTATGATAATACAATATGATGACAATGCAGCAGTTGTCATTGATCAAGAAGGAAATCCAAAAGGAACTCGAGTTTTTGGTGCGATCGCTCGGGAATTGAGACAGTTGAATTTTACTAAAATAGTCTCATTAGCTCCTGAGGTATTATAAATACTAATAGATGAGAACATAATAATAGCAGGCAGGGTATCTGAATTAGATTCCACTTTCCATTTATAATTAGTAGAATGCATTAGTAGATTGTGTCTCACGCATATACCTTTAATAATTCATAAAAAAAGAATAAAAAAGCAGAGTATGTTTATTATATAAAAACTCGGAGGCACCAATAATTATAGTTCATCATGGGTAGGGACACTATTGCCGAAATAATAACTTCTATACGAAATGCTGACATGGATAAAAAAGGGACGGTTCGAATAGCATCTACAAATATCACCGAAAACATTGTTAAAATACTTCTACGAGAAGGCTTTATCGAAAATGTGAGAAAACATCGAGCAAGCAAGAAATGTTTCTTGGTTTTAACTCTGCGACATAGAAGGAATAGAAAAGGACCATATCGAACTGTTTTAAAACGTATCAGCCGACCCGGCCTACGAATCTATTCCAACCATCAACGAATTCCTAGGATTTTAGGAGGAATGGGTATTGTAATTCTTTCTACTTCTCGAGGTATAATGACAGACCGAGAGGCTCGACTAGAAGGAATCGGAGGAGAAATTTTGTGTTATATATGGTGATCTTTCTGGTATCCGAATTGCATCCGTAACTTCCTAGTTTGTTTTGTGAAAAAAAAAGAGGAAAGACGGGTTGTCTAATATCACTCCTCCTCCATTAGTTGATAATTCAAGGGGGTTACCTGGAATGAAAGAACAAAAATGGATTCATGAAGGTTTAATTACTGAATCACTTCCAAATGGTATGTTTCGGGTTCGTTTAGATAATGAGGATCTTATTCTAGGTTATGTTTCGGGAAGGATCCGACGTAGTTTTATACGGATACTGCCAGGTGATAGAGTAAAAATTGAAGTAAGTCGGTATGATTCAACCAGGGGACGCATAATTTATAGACTCCGCAATAAAGATTCGAACGATTAAATGGCTTTTTCAACATTCCTCTCGCGCGGATACAATTGGAAGTTCCAAATTTTATTTAAAATTTAAAGAGACTTATTTTCTTCCAAAGAGTAGATTCGGAATTAAGGTAAGGAATAACAAATATGAAAATAAGGGCCTCCGTTCGTAAAATTTGTGAAAAATGTCGCCTGATCCGTAGGCGGGGGCGAATTATAGTAATTTGTTCCAACCCTAGGCATAAACAGAGACAGGGATAATCTTTCTAAAAAAGGACCCTCCAAAGAATTCAATACACAAATAAAAGATCTGTTTTGACATGAAATGGATATATCCGTATATCTCTGACTCATATTTATGAGATGATAAAATATGGCAAAAACCATACCAAGAATTGGCTCACGTAGGAATGGACGCATTGGTTCGCGTAAGAATGGACGTCGAATACCAAAAGGGGTTATTCATGTTCAAGCAAGTTTCAACAATACCATTGTAACGGTTACAGATATACGGGGTCGGGTGGTTTCATGGTCCTCAGCCGGTACTTGTGGCTTCAGGGGCACAAGAAGAGGGACGCCATTTGCTGCTCAAACCGCAGCTGCAAACGCTATTCGTACAGTAGTGGATCAGGGTATGCAACGAGCAGAAGTCATGATAAAGGGTCCTGGTCTTGGAAGAGATGCAGCATTACGAGCCATTCGTAGAAGTGGTATACTATTAAGTTTTGTCAGAGACGTAACCCCTATGCCACATAATGGATGTAGACCTCCTAAAAAAAGACGTGTATAGAAATTAAGAATTGAACGGATTTCAAGAGAAATAAATGATTCAATGATCTGATCAAATAATATTACTATGCTTCGAGAGGAAGTAGCAGTATCTACTCGGACACTACAGTGGAAGTGTGTTGAATCAAGAGCAGACAGTAAGCGTCTTTATTATGGACGTTTTATTTTGTCTCCGCTTATGAAAGGACAAGCCGATACAATAGGCATCGCGATGCGAAGGGCTTTGCTTGGAGAAATAGAAGGAACATGTATCACACGCGCAAAATCTGAAAAGATACCACATGAATATTCTACCATAGTAGGTATTGAAGAATCGGTACATGAAATTTTCATGAATTTGAAAGAAATTGTATTGAGAAGTAATCTGTATGGAACTCGCGACGCATCTATTTGCGTCAAGGGTCCTGGATATGTAACTGCTCAAGACATCATCTCACCGCCTTCTGTGGAAATCGTTGATATTACACAGCATATAGCTAGCCTGACGGAACCAATAGATTTGTGTATTGAATTACAAATCGAGAGGAATCGCGGATATCGGATGAAAACACCAAATAACGCTCAAGAAAGAAGTTATCCTATAGATGCGGTATTCATGCCTGTTCGAAATGCAAATCATAGTATTCATTCTTATGGGAATGGGAATGAAAAACAAGAGATACTTTTTCTCGAAATATGGACGGATGGAAGTTTAACTCCTAAAGAAGCACTTTATGAAGCCTCCCGTAATTTGATTGATTTATTTATTCCTTTTCTACATGCGGAAGAACAAGACACAAAATTAGAGGACAATCAAAGCAGGGTTACTTTACCTTTTTTTACTTTTCATGATGGATTGGATAAAGTAAGAAAAAACAAA